TTCATCTTTGGACTGTTGGGGATGGAATTACTTCAATGGTTTGTACAAGTCTTTTTATTTCACTAATGACTACTATTCCAGATACGTCTTGGCATGGAATCATTTGGACTACAAAATCAAATCAGATTCTAGAACAAGATTTGATAAGTAATAGTCAACAAATTGGAATTCATTTATCAACAGATTTTTTTCTTCCATTTGAACTCATTTCAATAATTCTTTTAGTCGCTTTAATAGGTGCAATTGCTATAGCTCGTCAATAAGAAATTTTTTAAACGAGTAATTAGAATCAACGGAAAAGGGATGTTATAATCTTTTAATTTGAATTCCTGTCTAAAAAATCGAATAGAAAGACTTTAGTTTTATATCGATCTATTATCAATCTATTCCTTTATTTTGTTTCATATTTGTGAGAATCGAATCGATTGAATTATTGTTCAGATTGAAATCAATCAAGATTGATAAGGAGTTGATTAATGATGTTTGAACATATACTTGTTTTGAGTGCCTATTTATTTTCTATTGGTATTTATGGATTGATCACAAGTCGAAATATGGTTAGAGCACTTATGTGTCTTGAACTTATATTAAATTCAATTAATATCAATTTTGTAACATTTTCTGATATTTTTGATAATCGTCAATTAAGAGGAGACATTTTCTCAATTTTTATTATAGCTATTGCAGCCGCTGAAGCAGCTATTGGACCGGCTATTGTTTCATCAATTTATCGTAACAGAAAATCAACTCGTATAAACCAATCAAATTTGTTGAATAAATAGTATCAATCATATAACTCAAAATTGGAATATTAATAAATTAATTTAAATCAACAGGTTTGATATCGGAAAGAAAGGTACAATCGTGGTTGCAAAAACATAATAAATCAAAGTATTTTGGCCCTCATTCATAAATCAATTTGGAAGTTGGTTGATTCTGATCACTCATTGATTCGTCTGGTATCTAACTAAAGGATTAATTCATAAGTTAGTTTACTCGACCGAAAATTTATGACCTTCAAAAATGTATAGATCCAATGTCACATTCAGTAAAGATTTATGATACATGTATAGGATGTACTCAATGTGTCCGAGCGTGCCCCACCGATGTATTAGAAATGATACCCTGGGACGGGTGTAAAGCTAAACAAATAGCTTCTGCGCCAAGGACCGAAGACTGTGTTGGTTGTAAGAGATGTGAATCCGCCTGCCCAACGGATTTCTTGAGTGTTCGGGTTTATTTATGGCATGAAACAACTCGCAGTATGGGTCTAGCTTATTGATACGTTCCATAAAACTCTATTTGAATCCATTTTACTTTTTTTACCGACAAAACCCGTGCTCAATTTTATTTTTTTTGAATACTTAAAATTGAGCACGGGTTTTCTGGCCCAAGTGTATCTTGTCTTTACCACGAACCACTTTCCTTGGTTAACAATAATTGTAGTTTTGCCAATATTTGCGGGTTCCTTAATTTTTTTTCTTCCGCATAGAGGCAATCGAGTAATCCGTTGGTATACTCTATGTATATGTATTCTAGAACTTCTTCTAACGACTTATGCATTCTGCTATCATTTTCAATCGGATGATCCATTAGTCCAACTAGTGGAAGATTATAAATGGATCGATTTTTTTGATTTCCATTGGAGATTAGGAATAGATGGACTCTCTATAGGACCCATTTTACTGACAGGGTTCATCACTACTTTAGCCACTTTAGCGGCTTGGCCAGTTACTCGAGATTCTCGATTATTTCATTTCCTGATGTTAGCAATGTACAGCGGACAAATAGGATTATTTTCTTCTCGGGACCTTTTACTTTTTTTCCTCATGTGGGAGTTAGAACTAATTCCGGTTTATTTACTTGTATCCATGTGGGGAGGGAAAAAACGTCTGTACTCAGCTACAAAATTTATTTTATACACTGCAGGAGGTTCTGTTTTTCTTTTAATGGGAGTTCTGGGTATAGGTTTATATGGTTCGACTGAACCAACATTAAATTTTGAAATATTAGCCAATCAGTCCTACCCTGTGGCTTTGGAAATAATATTTTATATTGGATTTTTTATTGCTTTTGCTGTCAAATTGCCAATCATACCTCTGCATACATGGTTACCAGATACCCACGGAGAAGCACATTATAGTACTTGTATGCTTCTAGCCGGAATCTTATTAAAAATGGGAGCATATGGGTTAGTTCGGATTAATATGGAATTATTCCCTCATGCTCATTCTATATTTTCTCCTTGGTTGATAATTGTAGGCGCAATGCAAATAATTTATGCAGCTTCAACATCTCTCGGTCAACGGAATTTAAAAAAAAGGATAGCCTATTCCTCTGTATCTCATATGGGTTTCATAATTATAGGAATTGGTTCTATCACCGATATGGGGCTCAACGGAGCCCTTTTACAAATAATCTCTCATGGATTTATTGGTGCTGCACTTTTTTTCTTGGCAGGAACAACTTATGATAGAACACGTCTTGTTTATCTTGACGAAATGGGCGGAATAGCTATCCCAATGCCAAAAATCTTCACAATGTTCAGTAGCTTTTCGATGGCCTCCCTTGCATTACCAGGTATGAGTGGTTTTGTTGCCGAATTAATAGTATTTTTTGGACTAATTACTAGTCAAAAATATCTTTTAATGACAAAACTCCTAATTACTTTTGTAATGGCAATTGGAATTATATTAACTCCTATATATTTATTATCTATCTTACGTCAGATGTTCTATGGATATAAGATATTTAATGTTCCAAATTTTTCTTTTTTTGATTCTGGACCACGAGAGTTATTTATTTCAATCTCTATTTTTTTACCCGTACTAGGGATTGGTATGTATCCCGATTTCGTTCTTTCACTATCAGTTGAAAAGGTTGAAGTTATTTTATCTAATTCTTTTTATAGATAGTTTTTATTCATAAAAAATGTTTGTTCTACAATGACAAAAAGAAAGCTTTTTTCTCTCTTCCATTAAGTCAAAAAATGGACTGTTGCGAACCCGGTGAATCAAATATAGTAGCGATTCGCCGAGTTCTCAACAGCTTATACAAAGTTTTTTTATCTGATATGTGCTGTACACTTTTCTATTCCTATTTGTATTGTAATAACCCCCTTTTCAATTCAATTAGATGTTAATGTAAATGAACCATAACTATGTAGTCCTATTCCTAATAGATTCACCCCAAAATAGCATATCCAAATTATAAGAAACCCAATAGACGCCACAATTGCTGAATTCGTACCTTTCCATTTTATATTTGTTCGAGTATGCAAATAAATCGCGAACACGATCCAAGTAATAAAAGCCCAAGTTTCTTTTGGGTCCCAACTCCAATAGGATCCCCATGCTTCGTTAGCCCAGACTGCTCCAGAAAGAATTCCTATGGTTAAAAAGATAAATCCTAGACTAATAACCCGATAACTCCAATAATCCAATTGTTGGCTCAATTGCGACCTATAATAATTTCTTGGAGAAATATTTTGTAAAACATTACTTCGTTTATTCATGTATTCGATTTCACCAAAGAAAAATGATTCATTTAAATTACTACTCGTAGAAAAAAACTTTTTCTTTTTTCTAACTGTAATGACTAAAAGTGATACTGATAATAATGATCCACATAAAAGAGCCGCATAGCCTAATATCATCATGCTTACGTGCATTATTAACCACTCAGATTGAAGGGCGGGTACTAATATTGTGGATTCGTGTATTTCAGTTAAAAGACCTGAAGTAGCAAAGCCCTGGGTAAAAATAGCACTTGGACCAATTATGGTACTTAACATATTTTTATTTTTTTTGAAATACGGAACTATATGAATAATAGAAAAACTCCATGAAAGAAAGATTAAGGATTCATATAAATCACTTAGTGGAAAATGTCCCGAATAAATCCAACGAGTAATTAATAACCCCGTTATACATAAAAAAGTCATTAGCATGCCCTTTGCGGATGAATCATATAGCTTTACGACTTCATCGAAAAAAAAGGTTATCAAATAAATTGTAATTAGAATTACAACGACCGAAAAAGAAATATGAGTTAATATATGCTCTAAGGTTGAAAATATCATAAAAAGAGGAGTCCCTTAATTATAAAATTGAAATCGGGAATTAAATTTATTATAGGATCTATTTCCTTTTTTTAGGAGATGACATGCCGCCACTCGGACTCGAACCGAGATGCTCTAGCACTGCTTCCTAAGAGCAGCGTGTCTACCGATTTCACCATAGCGGCTTGTCTTGAACTCATAATAGCTTGTGAATAAGCAATCGTCTAGATTTAAGAATTCAATTGGTGAAATATTTATTCAAATTACTGAATAAAAATTCGTTCAAATAGGTATTTGAAGGTTCATTATTTTCGTTTTAGTTTAATGTCTTAGTTTTATTGTGTATTTTATTTATATTCTACTCCACTTGAACTCTTGTAAAAGAAAATAGTCCCACTATGAATTAAGGGATAGAACCACCCCAAAAACTTTTTTGGTTTAATGAACTGTTTTAAATTGATTTTATTTCAAAAAGTGAAACCAAAAAATCCATTTTTTCAATGAACAAAAAAAAAAAAAAAAAAGAACCTATTTTTGATCATTCAAAATTAACACATATTTACACAGAATATCTACACTAAATGTTTTTGTGTGGGTTTGTGGCGAGAGATATATGAGATCTATATAGTAATTTATAGATTTATAGAAAATCCAAAAGTAAGAAAGTTGCACAAATAAAGGAAAACCTCATTTTACAAATAGGTTGATAGAAAAAATAAGACTACCCGACGTGGAAATGAGAAAATAAACTCAAAAGAAATTTTAGCGCCGTCGATTATTTTTATTTTTTTGTCAACAAAAAGAATACTTTTTTTTTTTCAATTCGGTAAGGTAAACGCAAGAATTAGTATTCTACATATTCGAAAAGCGGAATGATTTCCATTTCCTATTGATTAACTGAAGAGAAAATCAATAGGAAATGGAAATCAAGAATTTGATTTTAGAAATGAGTCAAAAATTGACTCAGGCCTATTTTAATTATTCCAACGTGTTATGTTTTAGTTATTACTTATTTGTTTGTCGCACAAAAAAACTTTTTGAATTCCCAGTAGAAAGAGATTTTCCTAAGGAAACCGCTTTTAATGCTGCGCGATACCCCTTCCTTTTCCAAAAATTTTTACGAATACGCTTTTTTGATGCAGAAGTACGTTTTTTTGGAACTGCCATTTAAATAAAAATTAAGAGATTACTCATTGTTATAGCTGGATGTGAAAGACATTTATTGTTCAAAAAAATTTGCGCTTTTCTAATTCATTATGTATTTATTTTTTTTCTACATAATATTTTTTTTTAACTTAAAAAGAATAGAAAGAATAGATAGGGTGGGTAAAAGATATAGGAAAATCACATAAAATAAAATAGTTCTAAAAATAGAAAAATAATAATATTTTTAGGAACTTGTAAAACTCGGGAAAAATATCCCTAATTTTATTTTAATTTTCAAATTCGAAGGAGACTGGTAATTAATCTCTTTCTCTCATATGATTTGACCAACTGTAACTTCTTGATTTGAATAATTTGAATATTTGAAGTATTTCCCCGAAACTACGAAAGAATTAAGTAAACAGAAACAAAATTAAAATTCTATTTAAGATTTAAGTTAGTGTATATCTTCATTTTTTTATTGACTTCTTTCCTTCCAAAAGAGGTAAAGTCTCGTGAATCGGAAACAATTAATATTAATTTAAGAATTAAAAAACTTTTTTTATGGAACAGACATATCAATATGCGTGGATTATACCTTTCGTTCCACTCCCAGTTCCTATGTTAATAGGAGTAGGACTTCTTCTTTTTCCGACAGCAACAAAAAATCTTCGCCGTATGTGGGCTTTTCCGAGTATTTTATTGTTAAGTATAGTCATGATTTTTTCAACTAATCTCTCTATTCAGCAAATAAATAGTAGTTCTATCTATCAATATGTATGGTCTTGGACCCTCGATAATGATTTTTCTTTAGAATTTGGCTACTTGATTGATCCACTTACTTCTATTATGTCAATGTTAATCACTACTGTTGGAATTATGGTTCTTATTTATAGTGATAATTATATGGCTCATGATCAAGGATACTTGAGATTTTTTGCTTATATGAGTTTTTTCAGTACTTCCATGTTGGGATTAGTTACTAGTTCGAATTTGATACAAATTTATATTTTCTGGGAATTGGTTGGAATGTGTTCTTATCTATTAATAGGGTTCTGGTTCACACGACCTCCTGCGGCAAATGCTTGTCAAAAGGCGTTTGTAACTAACCGTGTGGGGGATTTTGGTTTATTATTAGGAATTTTAGGTTTTTATTGGATAACAGGTAGTTTTGAATTTCGGGATTTATTCGAAATATTCAATAACTTAATTTATAATAATCAAGTGAATTCCACTTTTGTTACTTTATGTGCTGCTCTATTATTTGCCGGTGCAGTTGCTAAATCTGCACAATTTCCCCTTCATGTATGGTTACCTGATGCTATGGAGGGACCTACTCCTATTTCGGCTCTTATACATGCTGCTACTATGGTAGCAGCGGGGATTTTTCTTGTAGCTCGCCTTCTTCCTCTTTTCATAGTTATACCTTATATAATGAATTTCATTTCGTTGATAGGCATAATCACAGTATTATTAGGAGCTACTTTAGCTCTTGCTCAAAAAGACATTAAGAAGGGCTTAGCTTATTCAACAATGTCTCAATTGGGTTATATGATGTTAGCTCTAGGAATGGGGTCTTATCGAAGTGCTTTATTTCATTTAATTACCCATGCTTATTCTAAAGCATTATTATTTTTAGGGTCTGGATCTGTTATTCATTCAATGGAAACTGTTGTTGGCTATTCTCCGGATAAAAGTCAGAATATGGTTTTTATGGGTGGTTTAACAAAACACGTACCCATTACCAAAACCTCTTTTTTATTAGGTACACTTTCTCTTTGTGGTATTCCACCTCTTGCTTGTTTTTGGTCAAAAGATGAAATTCTGAATGATAGTTGGATTTATTCGCCTATTTTCGCAATAATAGCTTGGGCCACAGCAGGATTAACCGCCTTTTATATGTTTCGGATCTATTTACTTACTTTTGAGGGCCATTTAAACGTTCATTTTCAAAATTATCGTGGTAACCAAAATACCTCTTTCTATTCAATATCTTTGTGGGGTAAAGGATCCTCAAAAAGAATTAACAAAAAATTTTGTTTATTAAGAATGAAAAATAATGAAAGTTCTTTGTTTCGAAATGATAAAAATCAAAAAAAAGGCGATGGGGGACGTACTTTTATTAATATTGTTCATTTTGATAAAAAAAAGCCTTTTTCCTATCCTTATGAATCGGACAATACTATGTTATTTCCTTTACTTGTATTAGTCCTATTTACTTTGTTTGTTGGATTTCTAGGAATTCCTTTTAATCAAGAAGGAAGAGATTTGGATATATTATCAAAGTGGTTAGCTCC